GCAAGCATTGTTGTATTAGACCCTTTGGGTCTTTCTTGACCTAATTAGAAGGTCGGGGCTTTCTAATTTGAAATATGTAAAGACAAAATGTATAACCTAGTTTTGCAGGATCTAATGGTTCGAAACTCTTTTTCTTCTCATTCGAGATATTATGTGAATGAACCTACTGCTGAATCTAATGAGTTCAAATTAAAGTAAAAAAAAGGAAAGTAATAAAGTAAAAGGCATTATACTATAAGGTCATTCTTGGTTCGAAAATACACGAGATATTCGATACAATAATAGAATGAAGTTACCCAACACAGTTTTTTATTATTTTTTTTCTTATTTATAATTATAAAAAAACTAATATTATATTAACTATACTAATATTATAGTAATATTAATAGTAATATTAGTTTTTAAGAGTTGCACAATGAATCTAATCCGTTGATTCGGAATCGCGGGATGATTAGATATCACAGATGATGAGGTGATTTATTACCTATGTCACTCTATTTTTGTTATTACTGTCTATTATGATAATAATTGCTGAATCAAAAACTTTCAATTAAACTTATTCTTTCAATTGGTATTTTTGCTTATCCTTGTTTGTATCTTTCAAAACCAAAATTGAAATTTAGGGAAGTGCTTTATAAACATATGTATAAAAAAGAACATATTTCATTTAGACTCTTTATGCCTACCATAACTAGTTATTTCGGTTTTCTACTAGCGGTTTTAACTATAACTTCGGTTCTATTTATCAGTTTAAACAAGATACGACTTATTTGAAATTTATTGAATGAACAATTCATAAAAAAATCATAAAAAAAAGAAATCTTTCTAGAAAGATTTCTGTGGTATTCCATATATTCTATAGTTTCTTACCGTGTCAATTTCCAATTCTTAGTCATTCAGATTCATGTGCAATACGAATAAATAGTTAAGAATAGATATTACCTCTCCCTTTCCCCTTTCAAACAAATGAAATGATTGAAGTTTTGCTATTTGGAATTGTCTTAGGTCTAATTCCTATTACTTTGGCTGGATTATTTGTAACTGCATATTTACAATACAGACGTGGCGATCAGTTGGACCTTTGATTAATTAATATCTCTTTTTTTGATTGACCTCCTACTTGTTTTAATTTTAATCCATAGGGGGGGGGGAAATTTAGATTGCTGTTCAATTATTTCATTGTAATTTTAATTTTGACCTAAGAATAACAAGAATGGAATCACGCTCTGTAGGATTTGAACCTACGACATCGGGTTTTGGAGACCCACGTTCTACCGAACTGAACTAAGAGCGCTTTATAAATATTTTGTAACCCTAATATATTTTTGCATGCATCTACTATTATATAGAATATTGTAATATATAGAATATTGTAAAATATATGAATATTGTAAAATTAAAGATTGATTATACCCAATTAAAATCGATTTCAATTAATCCCTCGTTACGGCTCATAATATAAGTAATAGGTAGGGATGACAGGATTTGAACCCGTGACATTTTGTACCCAAAACAAACGCGCTACCAAGCTGCGCTACATCCCTTTCCATTGGTCGACAGTGTCATTGTAGAGAATACCTGTATTGTTTTCCACATCTTTATTTTATCCATTCATATACAAAAATTATCTTGTCATTTCTTCTTTTTTATCTCATCTCATATCATATAACATATATTTTATTATAATAAAAGACTTATATACATACGTAACGTATAATTAAACCCGCTAAAAAAAATGAATATAATTTTTTCGGGAATGCTGGGACATAAAAGGGCGTATTTTTTTTTTAATAAAAGGAATAGCTACTGAATCATTGTACATTTCAATTTGAATTAGATCATTGTACATTTGAATTTGAATTAGGGATTCCGCATACAAATACAAGTGATCATTAACTACATATACATATGTATTACAAATTACAATAAATACAATAAAGAAGGAGGATTTTAAATGCGAGATCTAAAAACATATCTGTCCGTGGCACCGGTAGTAAGTACTCTATGGTTCGGGTCTTTAGCAGGTCTATTGATAGAGATCAATCGTTTATTCCCGGATGCGTTGATATTCTCCTTTTTTTAATTCTAGTTATTGACATGGGAAGGGGTAAAGAAAATTAGAGATATAATCAAATATCTGTAACTAATCCCTCCCCTTCCCTTCTTTTAATTTTAGAATTTTTAAAATTAGAATAAGTTCGAAAAGAGAAAGAATAAAAGTGGATTCAACCTCAGTAAAACTCGGAACTCGGGCCGGGACTCTAATTTTAATTCTCTTATTAATTATAATTAATAAGAGAATGAGAACGTAAATGGAAATTGATGGCTAGGTCAACAATATCATACAAAATACTTAAATGAAAAATTAAATACTATTTAAATACTATACTGGGATTATAAATGTAGTTAGAAATCATTGTATTACTTATTCTTACTATTTTATTACTATCTTGATTTCAACGAAATCTTTCAGAATTTGATTTCGAGTTAGCAACTTCTATTTTTTTTTTCGTTCCTTTCTTCTGTTTGGATCGGAAAAAATAGAACAGTTGGGTGGATCAAAAATCCAAAGGAGGTTCATGGCCAAGGGTAAAGACGTTCGAGTAACCGTTATTTTGGAATGTACCAATTGTACTCGAAATAGTGCTAATCGAAATGGTACTAATAAGGAATCAATGAGTATTGGTATTTCCAGATATATTACTCAAAAGAATCGACATAATACGCCTAGTCGATTGGAATTGAGAAAATTCTGTCCCTTTTGTTACAAACATACAATTCATGGGGAGATAAAGAAATAAATCGAACCGATCCGATCGCTTGTATGTCACCCTTCCAAGGAAGATTAAAAATGACATATATTATATATATATTATATATTTAAAGATAAACAAAACAAAATCCCTCATTGAAATAGGATTTTCGGGATAAGGAATAAACAAATCATGGATAAATCCAAGCGACTCTATTTTAAATCCAAGCGATCTTTTCGTAGGCGTTTGCCCCCGATTGGCTCGGGGGATCGAATTGATTATAGAAACATGAGTTTAATTAGTCGATTTATTAGTGAACAAGGAAAGATATTATCTAGACGGGTGAATAGATTAAACTTAAAACAACAACGATTAATTACTATTGCTATAAAGCAAGCTCGTATTTTATCTTTGTTACCTTTTCTTAATAATGAGAAACAATTTGAAAGAGGTGAGTCGACCACTAGAACTACTGGTCTTAGAATCAAAAAGAAATAGGCTTACTCTTCATTTGAAGCAAAATTCCAATACGAATTCAAAGGCGGATTGATATTTTGTTCGAAAAATTTGCGAATCCAGATTTTATTGTCGTATCATAAGAAAAAAAAGAATCAATCTTTTTTTCTTTTTTATTGAACGTGTTGTTTGTTCATTTTGACGACTTTATTATTCTATTTTATATATTTTATCATACTAATTTCTATTCTACCTTCCCGGAGTTAATTCTCCAGTGAACTCCATTTTAAATTTAAAACATTCCGATGAATTCCTTCCAATATACTTATTTTATAATCTCATTGGAAATCATATAAAGACAATTTCTATTTAATATAGCTATTTGCGCAAGTATTTTACGATTAAGAAGCAACTGCCTCTTGTATAGATTGTGTATTAATCTATTATAATTATAGTATACGCTTTTACCGCGAATTACTGCATTTATCCGAGTGATCCACAAACGACGAAAATCTCTCTTTTGCCTACCTCTATCCCGATAAGCCGAAAACAAAGCTCTTATTTTCTGTTGAGTAATAGTTCTAGTAAGTCTTGAATGAGCCCCTCGAAAGCTTGATGCAAATAAACGAATTTTTGTTCTACGTCTCCGAGCTATATATCCTCGTTTAATTCTGGTCATTGAATAAATGAAACTTCGATGAATAACTAATTGATTTCCTTTCTTTCAGTTATTCCTTTCCCTTTCCTAGTTTATTACTAACAAAACGGATTCTTCCAATGTATAAAATAAAAACTCCAATGGCTTTTGCTACTATAACCTTCCCGACCACGATTTTTTCTTTTTTTCTAGGCATTTCACCGCGAAATAAGAAATTGTATTGATAGCGATACTAGATATTAAAAAAGCATATTAAATAAAAACAAAAAAAGTAGTAAATCTAAATGGATAAAAAAATCGTGGGTTCCATCGTTTCTATGGTTACTTTTTAAACGGCGAGGTCCCCTCTATACACCGGAGCCCTTATCTTTCATTTAATCAAGGCTATTGTTAACTTGTACAGTTCACACTCTTTGGCTCTACCCATGAATTATCCAGTAATCAGTCTTTCACAACGAGATCCACCTATACAGTAACGATATTTAATTATGAAGATTAGCTGTGTAGCTGACCCTGTTAGTCCGTTGTTGCAAGAGTAAGGGCATAATCTTTCTGCCTTTTAATTTAAATAGTATTTACCCTGCTTAATGGATAACCATTTGCTCCCAATGGGAAATTCTTTCTCATCTTAAATTGAAAATTGAGACGATTGGATTTACACCAATAAAAACCATAAAATTTGATACACAATAAATAGAAGGATATGATAGATCCTTTTTAGATAGTGAATGGAGTTCTTCCATTTTATCCTATTTATTGGTACTGACCACTGATACTGGAAAAATTGGTTCTTTTCTTTTGTCCCAGTCCATGCTCTGAACGAGTCACACATACACCCTAGTACATGTTCCTCGTCGCTGAGGGCATCCCCCAAGGGCGGGGGATTTCGTGACATTTCTGATTGGCTGTCTTGTCTTTCTAATAAGTTGTTTAATAGTTGGCATGTTGACTCGTATACATAATGAGTTGGTTTAGATCGATCCTAACCGGATGATTAGGCATTACTTCTATATTAATAATTCTATATTAATAGATATATTAAATATAAGAAGATAAAATTTAATATTGCGTATTTGCGCGAAATCCCTTCTATTTTTTATTCTACCGCTACAACATCAACAATTCCATGAGCTTGGGCTTCTGTTGCTGACATAAAAACATCTCTTTCCATGTCTTCGGATACAACCCATAAGGGTTTGCCCGTTCTTTGTACATAAACCCTTGTGATGGTTTCGCGTAACTTCAGCAGTTCTTCCGCTTCCAGGATAAATTCTCCCGTTTGTGCCTCATAAAAAGAACTAGCAGGTTGATGGATCATTACCCTGATTATATAACATAATAAATGGTTCTTCTATCTCGAAGATAAATCAAAGAGAAGAAATAAAATAAAGAATAATAATACGAAAAACAAGATAGAATTGAACAACCGTACAGGCATCTTTTTCGCATTGCATACGGCTCTACAATGGAATTCGCTTTTACCTCCCATCGAAGAAACAGAAAATATAGGGTCTATCAGACCAGACCCTGATCGGTAAATAATCCAATAACCATCCTTCCTTTTATTTTGGAGTAGTTAAAAAATACTATGATGGCTCCGTTGCTTTCTATTTATATATTTATTTAGTCTTTTATTCAGCAATCCCAAAGTTTCTTTTTTTTTGTATTCTTTCATAACATAATTAGCCTTCCGGCGTGAAAACAAAAAAGTTTGTGACGCTGCAATAGATTTCCGATAGATCAGATAAAATCGGAAATGCCCCTTATCTCATACTACTCCTTCGATATATAATCTAATAGTTTTTGAAAAAAAAATTAAAAAAAAAATTTTTCATATCGAATTCAAAATGCCATGCTATTATTACTTAATAGTCATATTTCATATGGCGAAGGCATAGTCTTCTTTTTTCTCTCAAATACAAAACTCATTGGCGCCGAGCATGAGGGAATGCTAGACGTTTGGTAATTTCTCCTCCGACTAGAATAAAAGATCCCATTGAAGCGGCTAATCCCATGCATATTGTCTGTACATCTGGTCGTACAAATTGCATAGTATCATAAATAGCTACTCCGGGTATTACCCACCCTCCGGGAGAGTTTATAAACAAATACAGATCTTTGATATCATCCTCTATACTAAGATATACCATAAGACCAATAAGTTGATTCGAGATCTCACTATCAACCTCTTGGCCTAAAAAAAGTAATCTTTCTCGATAAAGTCGGTTGATTAGGATAAAATTGTATCCTTAGGAACCGTACGCGCACCTTTTGATGCATACGGTTTACCAAAAATCGCGAAAAAAAAGAATCAATGTGTAGATTACAGTCCTCATTCTTTTTTCATAGTGGGCTCCTTCTAACTTCTAACAACTTCTAACAAAGGGCTTTTTCTTGTATTTTTCAAGAAAGATTAGTTTTGGTCTGTTTACTTTACCTATAAATAAAAAAAATATATAAAAGTAATCTACTAAACTTATCAAACGAACTTCTCATTGATTTATTGTTTCATCGAGATCGAATCCAAATCACGATGTCATTTTCTTGTTCCGGAATGGGCTTCTTCAATTTTTTTAGGTTTATGCTCTACTCCGAGTAAAGATCGGCCCGATTTTTATTTGCACATATAGGGCAAATGCCCCAATACCACGTGTTTTTGCTATGGCTTTTTTTTTTTAATTTCTTTCATGTCTTCTGCCAAATATTCAATGTATTCGTTATATTATATTACTCGATTGATTAAACAGTTTGAGATCGCTCCTGTTTCTAAATAGAATATGATAAACATAGTAATCATAGATATATTACTAATTGGGTTTTTTCTAAACGGAGCCTGGATACTTCATTTTATTGGTCCAATTGAGCCAACTATAAATTATTCTAAACCATAAATTATTCTAATTGATAATCTTAATTTGGATACCCCCTCCAAAAAACAAAATAAATATAATTGCACTTCACGCTCCAAATTTTTGATATGATAATTCAATCAATCTTTCTTGGGCGAAATAGAGGATATCTCGATCGGGGGAGAGAATGGGGGAATCCCATGTGACCCAATATATCTGACAAGTCGCACTATACGTCAACCCAAGATGCATCTTCCTCTCCAGGACTTCGAAAAGGTACTTTTGGAACACCAATAGGCATTAAAAGAAAGAAAAAAAGAATTAAGTACTATATCTTACTTTGATGTGGAAGCGTATAAATGGGTTTATTGTCTTAATAAGATTAGCCTTTATCATAGTTTATCCAAAAATGTAATAAGTTCATAACATAAAAAAAAAAAAAGAAGACAGAATGAATATGACTATGACGAAAGAAGAAAATTTTTAAGAATGGGTCTTTTGAATGATATGAACAAATATGGATGCTTTCACTCATAGAAAATGAAAGCGGGATCCCGCCCCCCCTACCATTGCGTATTGGTACTTATCGGGTATAGAATAGATCTGCTTCTTTTTGTTCCTACAAACAGAACTCTTCCATTATTACTAAAATAATAGAACAAATCTTAATCCTTTCCTCGAGATAATCTACTGAAAAGGGGAGGTCCATAACATAGTTTTTTTCCAATGCAATAAAGTTACATAGTGTCTATTTTTCGTTGATAAAGGGGTATTTCCATGGGTTTGCCTTGGTATCGTGTTCATACTGTCGTATTGAATGATCCGGGTCGTTTGCTTTCTGTCCATATAATGCATACAGCTCTAGTTGCTGGTTGGGCCGGTTCGATGGCTCTATATGAATTAGCGGTTTTTGATCCCTCTGACCCTGTTCTTGATCCAATGTGGAGACAAGGTATGTTTGTTATACCTTTCATGACTCGTTTAGGAATAACCAATTCATGGGGCGGTTGGAGTATCACAGGAGGGACTATAACGAATCCGGGTATTTGGAGTTACGAAGGTGTGGCCGGTGCACATATTGTGTTTTCTGGCTTGTGCTTTTTGGCAGCTATTTGGCATTGGGTGTATTGGGATCTAGAAATTTTTTGTGATGAACGCACGGGAAAACCTTCTTTGGATTTACCTAAGATTTTTGGAATTCATTTATTTCTTTCAGGACTGGCTTGTTTTGGGTTTGGCGCATTTCATGTAACGGGGTTGTATGGTCCTGGAATATGGGTGTCCGATCCTTATGGACTAACCGGAAGGGTACAATCTGTAAATCCAGCGTGGGGTGTGGAAGGTTTTGATCCTTTTGTTCCGGGAGGAATAGCCTCTCATCATATTGCAGCAGGGACATTGGGCATATTAGCAGGTCTATTCCATCTTAGTGTCCGTCCGCCCCAACGTCTATACAAAGGATTACGTATGGGAAATATTGAAACCGTCCTTTCCAGTAGTATCGCTGCTGTTTTTTTTGCCGCTTTTGTTGTTGCTGGAACTATGTGGTATGGTTCAGCAACTACCCCGATTGAATTATTTGGTCCCACTCGTTATCAATGGGATCAGGGATACTTCCAGCAAGAAATATATCGACGAGTTGGTGCTGGGCTAGCCGAAAATCAAAGTTTATCAGAAGCTTGGTCTAAAATTCCTGAAAAATTATCTTTTTATGATTACATCGGCAATAATCCGGCAAAGGGGGGATTATTCAGAGCGGGCTCAATGGACAACGGGGATGGAATAGCTGTTGGGTGGTTAGGACACCCTATCTTTAGAGATAAAGAAGGGCGTGAACTTTTTGTACGTCGTATGCCTACTTTTTTTGAAACATTTCCGGTTGTTTTGGTAGACGGGGATGGAATTGTTAGAGCCGATGTTCCTTTTCGAAGGGCAGAATCGAAGTATAGTGTCGAACAAGTAGGTGTAACTGTGGAGTTCTATGGCGGCGAACTGAATGGAGTCAGTTATAGTGATCCTGCTACTGTGAAAAAATATGCTAGACGTGCTCAATTGGGAGAAATTTTTGAATTAGATCGCGCTACTTTGAAATCCGATGGTGTTTTTCGTAGCAGTCCAAGGGGTTGGTTTACTTTCGGACATGCTTCGTTTGCTCTACTCTTCTTCTTCGGACACATTTGGCATGGTGCTAGAACCTTGTTCAGAGATGTTTTTGCCGGTATTGACCCAGATTTGGATGCTCAAGTAGAATTTGGAGCATTCCAAAAACTTGGGGATCCAACTACAAAAAGACAAGCAGTCTGATACAAGATTGATTTCTTACTTTTCACCTTTCTTTTTGTGATTTAACAGAGTTTAACATAAATAGGGTACCGGATAAATCTTGATTTGAATTGCTGCCTTTTCTTTGACTCTTGCTCTTTAGTTATCTGGGAGACGATCTAAAATAAACAGGTATGGAAGCTATAATTGTAAACCACAATCGAATCTATGGAAGCATTGGTTTATACATTCCTCTTAGTCTCAACTTTAGGAATAATCTTTTTCGCTATCTTTTTTCGGGAACCGCCTAAAGTTCCAACTAAAAAGATGAAATGATTTTTTATTATCTCAATTGAAGTAATGAGCCTCCCAATATTGGGAGGCTCATTACTTCAACTAGTCTCCGTGTTCCTCGAATGGATCTCGTAGTTGTTGAGAGGGTTGCCCAAAAGCAGTATATAAGGCGTACCCCGTAAAACTTACAAGTAAACCAGATATAGAGATGGCAACTAAGGTTGCTGTTTCCATTATTATATAATTTTAATATAATTTAAAGACCACAACGGATCTATGATAAGATCATTTATTTACAATATAATGGTATACAAAGTCAACGGCTCTCAATGAATACAAAATAGGATTTATGGCTACACAAACCGTTGAGGATAGTTCTAGATCTGGTCCAAGACGAACTATTATAGGGGATTTATTGAAACCATTGAATTCGGAATATGGTAAAGTAGCTCCCGGTTGGGGAACTACTCCTTTGATGGGTATCGCAATGGCTCTATTTGCGATATTCCTATCTATTATTTTGGAGATTTATAATTCTTCCATTTTACTGGACGGAATTTCAATGAATTAGATTCACAAGAACTACTAAATAGCTTTTCAATACAAAACAAAGTGAAGCATTTAGGTCGTTTTTAGCCCATTCTATTTTTTGGTAGTTCGACCGTGGAATTTCTTTGTTTCTGTATTTCCGGAATATGAGTGTGTGACTTGTTATAATTGATCCTATG